CTTACGTATCATTGGGAAGTGCATTAACATAAATACGGAAGTAAGAAGAGGCAATACAAAAGTGTGTAAACTATAAAAACGAGTCAAAGTGGATTGACCTACACTAGCACTTCCACGCAATAATTCTACCAAGGGCGATCCTATTACAGGAATCGCTTCAGGTACGCCTGTCACAATTTTTACTGCCCAATAACCAATTTGGTCCCGAGGTAAGGAATAACCAGTTACACCAAAAGATGCAGTCAATACACCCAGAACTACACCCGTAACCCAAGTTAACTCGCGGGGCTTTTTAAATCCACCTGTGAGATACACACGAAATACGTGCAAGATCATCATTAGAACCATCATACTTGCCGACCATCGATGAACTGATCGAATTAACCAACCGAAGTTGGCCTCAGTCATTATGTATTGAACAGAGGAAAAAGCCTCTGTAACGGTTGGGCGATAGTAAAAAGTCATAGCAAAACCCGTAGCTACTTGTACTAAAAAACAAGTGAGTGTGATCCCTCCTAGGCAATAAAATATGTTGACATGAGGAGGAACATATTTACTAGTTATATCATCTGCAATCGCCTGAATCTCTAAACGTTCCTCAAACCAATCATATACTTTATTGAGATAGGTAAAACAAGGAAACCCCCTCTTAGAACCGTATATGAAAATTTCATTTCGTACGGCTCAAGCAGAAACACGCAAGTACTTGTTTCAACGGATATGTAATAGAAAATGGGAAAGTTATTAGACACTTGATTCAACCTGTCCCAAAGATACGAAGAAATAAAAATCCGGAATCTTTTCTTTGTGATGATAATGCCAATATCAAGTCGGCTCATCTGTCTTTCTTTATATTCTTATGGGCCTCTTGAGTCTTCTTTCCCCCTATCTATTTTTTAGATTTATTTTTAGTTTTTTACGTAAGTAAAATTTACTATTTATTTATTTTTTTACTATTGATAGGAATTCTCTTGTTGAGACCCTATAAATCAATTGAAACTTCAGATTCATACTATAACCACGATGATTTTTGAAAGTCACAAACTAAGCTCAAAGGTTCTCTGAGTAAGAACCATTTGATCATCACTTATTCAATGACTAGGCTAAATGTAATAACTCAACAAAATCCAGAGAAAAGGTTGTCTTTTAGTTAAAGCCCATGATTTTGAAGGAAGAAAAAGTTTTTTCTTTAAGCAACCCCTTCTTCCTTTTTTCATTTTTTTTTAGTCCGGTTACGAGGTTAAATAGTATAGTAGGTATGAATCATAGTTCAAATATTTCTTTTCTTGATATATTCTATATATCCATTCTGTGCTCCAGATGCTAACATAAATATAAATATCTGACGAAGTAGAATCATCTCTATAAAGACGACAGACCTATTCTCTGTACTATCAATAGGATCAATTATAACAAGTCACACACTCATATTCCGGAAATACCGAAACAAAGGAATTCCACGGTCGAACTACCAGAACAGAATGTCCTAGAAATCCGAGTTCTAAGAACTTTTTTTGATCGAAAAAATAGGACTTCCTAATTCTTATAAACCAAACCTAATTCATTGAAATTCCATCCAATAAAACGGAAGAATTATAAATTTCCAAAATAATAGATAGGAATACTGCAAATAGAGCCATTGCGACCCCCATAAAAGGGGTAGTCCCCCAGCCTGGAGCTACTTTACCATATTCCGAATTCAAAGGTTTCAATAAATCTCCTATAACAGTTCGTCTTGGCCCAGACCTAGAACTACCCTCAACGGTTTGTGTAGCCATAAATCCTATTTCATTCATTGGTTGAGATCTGTTGACTTTGTATACTATTTTGTTGTAGTTGTAAATAAATGATCTTATTGTAGTTGTAGATCTACCGTGATCTTTAAATTATCTAATAATGGAAACAGCAACCCTAGTCGCCATCTCCATATCTGGTTTACTTGTAAGCTTTACTGGGTACGCCTTATATACTGCTTTTGGGCAACCCTCTCAACAACTAAGAGATCCATTCGAGGAACACGGGGACTAGTTGATTGAAGTAACGAGCCTCCCAATATGGGAGGCTCGTTACTTCAATTGAGATAATGAAAAATCATTTCATTTTTTAGTCGGAACCTTAGGTGGTTCTCGAAAAAAGATAGCGAAAAAAATTATCCCTAAAGTAGAGACTAACAGAAATGTATAAACCAATGCTTCCATAGATTCGATCGTGGTTTACAATTATAGCTTCCACACCTATTGATTTGGGATCATTTACTAGATAAAGAAAGGAAGGGGAAAGAGTCAAATAAAAAATAGTGATTCAAAATTTACCTGGTACCTTCCTTATGTAAAGTATAAAAGAGAGGCCATAACAGTATTGTATCAAACTGCCTGTCTCTTTGTAGTCGGATCCCCAAGTTTTTGGAATGCTCCAAATTCCACTTGAGCATCCAAATCTGGATCAATACCAGCAAAAACATCTCGGAACAAAGTTCTAGCACCATGCCAAATATGTCCAAAAAAGAAGAGCAAAGCAAATGAAGCATGCCCAAAAGTGAACCAGCCCCTTGGACTACTACGAAAAACGCCATCAGATTTCAAAGTAGCCCTATCCAATTCAAAAATTTCACCTAATTGAGCACGTCTAGCATATTTTTTCACAGTAGCAGGATCACTATAAATGACTCCGTTGAGTTCACCACCATAGAACTCAACAGTTACACCTACTTGTTCGACACTATATTTGGATTCTGCTCTTCTAAAAGGAACATCGGCTCTTACAATTCCGTCCCCATCTACCAAAACTACCGGAAATGTTTCAAAAAAAGTAGGCATACGACGTACAAAAAGCTCACGACCTTCTTTATCTTTAAAGATAGGGTGTCCTAACCATCCAACAGCTATTCCATCCCCGTTGTCCATTGAGCCCGCTCTAAATAATCCACCTTTTGCCGGATTATTACCGATGTAATCATAAAAAGCTAATTTTTCGGGAATTTTAGACCAAGCTTCTGATAAACTCAGATTTTCGGCTAGCCCAGCACCTACTCTTCGATAGATTTCTTGCTGGAAATATCCCTGATCCCACTGATAACGAGTGGGGCCAAATAATTCGATCGGGGTAGTTGCTGAACCATACCACATAGTTCCAGCAACAACAAAAGCTGCAAAAAACACAGCAGCGATACTACTGGAAAGTACGGTTTCAATATTTCCCATACGTAATCCTTTGTATAAACGTTGAGGCGGACGGACACTAAGATGAAATAGGCCCGCTAATATGCCCAATGTCCCCGCTGCAATATGATGAGAAGCTATTCCTCCAGGAACAAAAGGATCAAAACCTTCCGCGCCCCACGCAGGGTTTACAGGTTGTACTTTTCCAGTTAACCCATAAGGATCCGATACCCATATTCCAGGACCATACAAGCCTGTTACATGAAATGCACCAAAACCGAAGCAAGCCACTCCTGAAAGAAATAAATGAATTCCAAAGATTTTTGGTAAATCCAAAGAGGGTTTTCCCGTACGTTCATCACAGAATATTTCTAGGTCCCAATACACCCAATGCCAGATAGCTGCCAAAAAGCACAAACCAGAAAACACAATATGTGCCCCTGCTACACCTTCGTAACTCCAAATACCCGGATTCGTTATAGTCCCTCCTGTAATACTCCAACCACCCCATGAATTTGTTATTCCTAAACGAGTCATGAAGGGTATAACGAACATACCCTGTCTCCACATCGGATCAAGAACAGGGTCAGAAGGATCAAAAACCGCTAATTCGTATAGAGCCATTGAACCGGCCCAACCAGAAACTAAAGCTGTATGCATTATATGGACAGAAAGTAACCGACCGGGATCATTCAAAACAACGGTATGAACACGATACCAAGGCAAACCCATGGAAATACCTCTTTATCAAAGATAAATAGACACTATGTAACTTTATCGCATTGGAAAAAACTAAACTATATATACTATAGTACCTAACCCTTTTCAGTAGATTATCTATGAGCAAGAGTTAATATTTATTCCGTTCCATTCGAAATAATGGAACAATTCTGTTCGTAGGAACAAATAGAAGCAGATCTATTCTATACCCGATAAGTAACAATACGCAATGGGGGATTGGTCTCATTTTTTGGGAATGAATGTATAAATACTTGTTCATCATTCAAACGATCTATTCGTAATAATTTTTGTTTAGGAATTCCGTCTTCCTCTATGATATAAGCCTTAGAATCCATGTATAAAATCCGTATATATATATATATATAATAGAAAATAGGATAAACAGAAGTAAAATAAAAATTATGAAGACAATAAATTCATTATTACGTTTCCACATCAAAGTAAAATAGAGTACTTAATTTTTTTCTTGAATTTAATGCCCATTGGTGTTCCAAAAGTACCTTTTCGGAGTCCTGGAGAGGAAGATGCAGTTTGGGTTGACGTATAGTGCGACTTGTCAGAAATATTGGGTCATATGGGATTCACCCATTCTCTCTCCGACCGAGATATCTTATGTTTCGCCCAAGAAAAAAGGATTGAACTGTCAATAATTGGGAGCGCGAAGTACAATTAGATCAATTTCTTTTGGAGGATAAATAATTTAAATTAGAAGGGTTTATGGTTGGTTTGCAACAAGAAAATAAAGTATCCAGGCTCCGTTCAGAAAATACCAAATTGGTAATATGTATACAATTATCACTTGTATCATAAATGATTTTTCTATCATAGTAGTTATCTCAAACGTCCAATCGATGAAGTAGTCAATATATCGAAGAATTTGGCGTAAGATATGAAACGAGTTGAAAAAAACGAAGTCTTAACAAAAATAAGTGAGTGGTACTGATATCATTTGCCCTATATGTGCAAATAGAATTCGGGCAGATCTTTACCCGGAGTAGAACATGAACCTAAAAAATAGAAAGGCCCCATTCAGGAACAAGAAAATAACATCAGAATTTGAATCTAGATGAAATAATACATCAATGAAAGGTTAGTTCAATGAGTTCATAGGACTGGCATCAACACATTGATTCTTTTTTTTTTTTTTTTTTCGCAATTTTTTTGAACCGTATGCATCCAAAGGTGCATGTACGGTTCCTAAAGGATACAATTTTATCCTAATCAACCGACTTTATCGAGAAAGATTACTTTTCTTAGGACAAGAAGTTGATAGCGAGATCTCGAATCAACTTGTTGGTCTTATGGTATATCTTAGTATAGAGGATGATACTAGGGATCTTTATTTGTTTATAAACTCCCCCGGAGGGTGGGTAATACCAGGAATAGCTATTTATGACACTATGCAATTTGTCCCGCCAGATGTACATACGATTTGCATGGGATTAGCTGCTTCAATGGGATCTTTCATTCTGGTCGGGGGGGAAATTACCAAACGCTTAGCATTCCCTCACGCTTGGCGCCAATGAGTTTTTTATTTTATTTGAGAAAAAAGAAAGAAGACTATGCCTTCGCCATATCGAATATGAATAATAAGTAATAATAGCATGGCACTTTAAGTTCGATATGAACAAACCCCTTTTTTTTTGTTTTTTCATAACACAAGATTACGTATCGAAATAGTAGTATGAAACAAAGGTGATTTCCGGGTTGGTCTTATTATTTTGATATTATGTGTCAGAGACCCATTTCAGCGTCACAAACCATTTTTCTTACACACTAAAAGTTTCTTTCTAATATTTATGTTATTTATGAAGGAAAAAGTAAGAAAATGAAAAAAGATCATTTTTTCTTATTTTGATCGGATCAAAAAAAACCTTGGGATTGCTAAATCATAGATAAGATAAATATATAAAGCAACAGAACCATCATAGTATTTTTTTAACTCCTAAGAAAGGAATACGAAAGAAAGGGTGGTAAATGGATTATTTAACAATCTGAATCGGATGGATTCTTTTTGTCTCTCGTCTGTTTGTCTTTTTCTTAAACGGAAAGAAGAAGGGAAACTAAAATTCCATTGCAGAGCCGTATGCACAAAAAATGCCTGTACGGTTGTTCAATTCTATCTTTTTTTCTTCTTGTTATTTTTTATCCCTTACTTTCGATCAATCATGCGAGATAGAAGAACCTTTCATGATGTTATATCATCAGGGTTATGATTCACCAACCTGCTAGTTCTTTTTATGAGGCACAAGCAGGGGAATTTATCCTGGAAGCGGAAGAACTACTGAAACTTCGCGAAACCCTCACAAAGGTTTACGTACAAAGAACGGGAAACCCCTTATGGGTTATATCCGAAGATATGGAAAGGGATGTTTTTATGTCAGCAACAGAAGCCCAAGCTCATGGCATTGTTGATCTTGTAGCAGTCGAAAATACTGTGGATCCAGTGTAAATCCATAAATTTCAAACCATAATTAAAAATTTCCACGATTTGATATTGAATATCTTATACCAATAAAATATTCATTCAATTCAATGGAAAGAATTCATAATCCTCAGGTTAAGATTGATCTAAACCAGCCTATTCTAATTCCATAATATATACGATTCAACATGCCAACTATTAAACAACTTATTAGAAAGACAAGACAGCCAATCAGAAATGTTACGAAATCTCCCGCTCTTAGAGGATGCCCTCAGCGTCGAGGAACATGTACTAGGGTGTATGTGCGACTCGTTCAGATCATGAGCTCGAACAAACGAGATCATTTTTCGAATATAATATAAACAAGTAGAATGGAAAAACGCCATTTCTTTTACTTATTATGTAAGCGAAAAATGAAGGTTTATTATATACCTCTATTGTGTATGGAATTTATGGTTTCCATTGGTGCAAATCCAATCGCCTTGATTTGGGATGAAAAGCAATTCCCCATTGGTAATAAATCAAAGGGTTATCCACTAAGCGGGGTAAATGAATGATATTTAAGAAGCAAAAAGATTATGCTTCTATTCTTGAAATAACGGACTAACAGGGTCAGCTACCTAGCAAACTTTCATAATTAAATGCCGTCACTGTATAGATAGCTCTTATTGTGAAAAGACCTATTATTATATAATTCATGGGTAGAGCCGAAGAGTGTGAACTGTACAAGTTACCAATAAGATTTATGAAATGAGGGTAGGGGCTCCGGTGTATAGAGAGGACCTCACCGTTTAAGAAGTCACCATAGAAACGATGGAACCCACTATTTTCTTTTATATCATTTTTTATATTTAGTTTAGTATTGGTAGAACTTTCCTTATTTCCGGGTGGAATGATGAAATACCTGAAATAAAAAATCGTGGTTGGGAAGGTTATAGCAGCAAAAGCCATTGGAATTTATATTTTATATATTGGAATAATACGTTTTGTTATTAATCAACAGAGAGAGGGGAAAAGAATGACTGAAAGAACTGAAATCAATTAGTTATTCATCAAAGTTTAATTTGATTCAATGACCAGAGTTAAACGAGGATATGTAGCTCGGAGACGTCGAACAAAAATTCGTTTATTTGCATCAACCTTTCGAGGGGCTCATTCAAGGCTGACTCGAACTATTACTCAACAAAAAATGAAAGCCTTAGTTTCCACTCATCGAGATAGAGGCAGAAAAAAGAGAGATTTTCGTCGTTTGTGGATTACTCGGATAAATGCAGTAACTCGTGAGAATGAACTCTCCTATAGTTACAGTAGATTAATACATGATCTGTACAAGAGGCAATTACTTCTGAATCGTAAAATACTTGGGCAAATAGCTATATTAAATAAAAATTGTCTTTACATTATTTCCAATAAGATTATCAAATAAAGGAGATTGATTATATAGTAATATATATAAAGTAATATAAAGGAATGATTGAAAAAAAAATTCCCCGGAGAATTAACTCCGGGAAGATATAATAAAAATAAATTAAGAATTAAGATAAATAAATAAGTAGTAGGAATGAACGAACATGTTTCATTTCAATAAAAAAAAAGATTTCTGTCTTCTTCCCCCATTTTTTTCTTAGAACACAACAATAAAATCTGGATTATACATCTTTTTCGAATAAAGCATCAATCTGATGTTGAGTTCCAATTAAAATTTTGAGTCAATTGAGGAGTATAGTATGCCTATTTATTTCTGGTTCGAAGACCCGTATTTCTAGGAATGGATTCTGCCCTCTCAAATTGTTTCTCATTATTAAGAAAAGGTAACAAAGATAAAATACGAGCTTGTTTTATAGCAATAGTAATTAATCGTTGTTGTTTCAAGGTCAATCTATTTACTCGTCTAGATAATATTTTTCCTTGTTCACTAATAAATCGACTAATTAAACTCATGTTTCTATAATCAATTCGATCCCCCGATCCAATTGGGGGCAAACGCCTACGAAAAGATCGCTTGGATTTATGAAAAGGTTGCTTGGATTTATCCATGGTTTATTCCTTATCTATAAAATCCTATTTCTTCATTCATTTTAGATTGGACCGAAATAGGATTTTATTTGTATGTATTTTATTTGTATGTATATTATATACATATATATGTTATTATATTATTCCTAGTCTTTAGAGGGGTTACCCACACGGTTCCGTTCAATCTATTTCTTTATTTCCCCGTGAATCGTATGCTTGTAACAATAACGACAAAATTTTTTCAATTCTAATCGACTGGGTGTATTGTGTCGATTCTTTTGAGTAATATATCTAGAAACTCCCGGCGATTCTTTATTGACACCGTTTCGGGCACAACTGGTACATTCCAAAATAACTTTTACTCTGACATCTTTACCCTTCGCCATGAACCCCCTTTCTTTTCATTTTGGATCGACTCAACTCTTCTAGAAGAAAGGAACATAAAATTAAAAAATCAATAGAAGTTACTACTAGCTAATTATTACATTATAACGAAAGCTTTCGTTATAATGTAATAATTAAATAATACAATTTTTTCTAACTATCAATTATTCTTATCCTAATCTCAATATTTCGTTTAAGTGTCTTCTATTCTATGATTTTGCGGGGACTGCCCCAGAACCCTATTTTCATTCTCCCAAATTTGATCTTAGACCCACTCAATGTGATGCTGAGGATCAATATATTTTTCTTTTTTTTTTCTCTTTCCTATAACTATACTAAAGAACCCAAAAAAAGATGGGTGGGGGAGAAATTTGTCACAATTTTTTGTATCTCTAATTTTCTTTATTTCTTCCCATGTAAATAACTAGAATTAAAAAGACAAGGCGTCTGGGAAGAAACGATTAATTTCTATCAATAGACCCGCTAAAGACCCAAACCATAGAGTACTTAGCACAGGTGCCACGGAGAGATATGTTTTTAGATCTCGCATTGGAAATCCTCCTTATTTATTTATTGTAATACATATACGATTGTATGCTGTAGTTAAAAATCACTTGTATTTTTATGCAAAATACCTAACTTAATATATATGTACAATGAACCAGTAGATGAGATTTTCTTGTCCTTAAAACAAAAAAAGATGATAGACTCTTTTCTCCTGAACATTGCCGATAAATATTCCTTCTTTTTTTAGGTTTCAGGTATATATATATTATATGAGACCAAAAAGAAGAAATGAAATGTCACGGAAATTTCATTTTTTATGGATAAAGAAGAAAATAATAATGTGGAAAACAAGACGAGCCTTTTGTACAATGGGACTGTACAACAATTAAAAAAAGGGATGTAGCGCAGCTTGGTAGCGCGTTTGTTTTGGGTACAAAATGTCACGGGTTCAAATCCTGTCATCCCTACCTATTACTTCTCCTATGGGCAGTAACGAGGGATTAATTAATATATTAATTAATATTAATTTAGATCAATTCCAATTAGGCATAATTTTTCATTTTATCATACTATATACATGCAAGATGTCTTTTTTCAGGGTACAAAAAGAATCTTTTTCTTTACAATTGTGTCTTATGTCATAAAAAAAAAAAGAAAAGAAAGCGCTCTTAGTTCAGTTCGGTAGAACGTGGGTCTCCAAAACCCGATGTCGTAGGTTCAAATCCTACAGAGCGTGATTTTCTTCTTTGTTATGCTGAATAACAAGAAA